ACCGTCTTCCGAAAAGGGATGCAGCTGTGTTGAAGAGACAATTATCTCGCTTGGAAACATATCTAGGCGGGATTAAATATATGACAGGATTGCCTGATATTGTAATCATCATCGATCAGCAAGAAGAATATACTGCTCTTAGAGAATGTATCACTTTGGGAATTCCAACCATTTCTTTAATCGATACAAATTGTAATCCCGATCTCGCGGATATTTCTATTCCAGCAAATGATGACGCTATAGCTTCAATTCGATTCATTCTTAACAAATTAGTATTCGCAATTGGTGAGGGTCGTTCTAGCTATATACAAAATTCTTGATTAATAATAAGATAAATAAATCAATTTTTTTTGAGGGAGGGGCTCCCTGTATTGCGATTTAAAAAATCGGTTACTACTCCTGAATCGTACAAAAGAAAAAGAGATAAAAGGGGATATTGTGTGATTAGTTTAGTTGGTATCCAAAACTAAAATATAAAATTCAAGTAAATAAGTAAAAAAAAAAGGGGGGATCTTGAATCAAAATAATTTAAAGTTCTTATTTCTGTCAGAGGGCAATATGAATGTTTTATCATGTTCCATCAACACACTAATAAAAGAAGGGTTATATGAGATATCTGGTGTAGAAGTAGGCCAACATTTCTATTGGCAAATAGGGGGTTTCCAGGTCCATGCCCAAGTCCTTATTACTTCTTGGGTTGTAATTGCTATCTTATTAGGTTCCGCAGTTCTAGCAATTCGCAATCCACAAACCATTCCAACTGACGGCCAAAATTTCTTTGAATTTGTCCTTGAATTCATTCGAGACGTGAGTCAAACCCAGATTGGAGAAGAATATGGTCCATGGGTTCCCTTTATTGGAACCCTGTTTTTATTTATTTTTGTTTCTAACTGGTCAGGAGCCCTTTTACCGTGGAAAATTATCCAGTTACCTCAAGGGGAGTTAGCAGCACCAACGAATGATATAAATACGACGGTTGCTTTAGCTTTACTCACATCAGTAGCCTATTTTTATGCGGGTCTTAGCAAAAAAGGATTAGGGTATTTCAGTAAATACATTCAACCAACTCCAATTCTTTTACCCATTAACATCTTAGAAGATTTTACAAAACCCCTATCACTTAGTTTTCGACTTTTCGGAAATATATTAGCCGATGAATTAGTCGTTGTTGTTCTTGTTTCTTTAGTACCTTTAGTGGTTCCTATACCTGTCATGTTCCTTGGATTATTTACAAGCGGGATTCAAGCTCTCATTTTTGCCACTTTAGCTGCGGCTTATATAGGTGAATCTATGGAAGGTCATCATTAACTCTTTTTTTTTCAAATATTCTTTCTTTTTTAAGTTAGCCAAATTATAGAATAGTTGGTTTACGTTATGTAAGAAACACTTGTATATGTGATATTTGATATTGACTAGGTATATATGAGTTAAAGATCTATATAATCTGCCCTACTACTTTTGTGAATTTCGATTTAGATAGGGCTTCGATTAGAAGTTCTTCCTTTTTATCTGTGAATTGGCTGAAAAAACGATAAAAAAAAAAGAACGACGAATTCAAAGAATGGTTCACAAAAAATAAATGGCATAAAAAAGTCGTATATATATATTATGAATTTTCAAAAATCCCGTGGATAGGAACTACTATCAAAGTAATTCTTATGATTCAATAATATTATTATATTATTTCAATTAAAGTTTTTGGCTATTTTGGCTGGATGAATCTTAGCGATTAATTAATTATAATTACGTCCTAAGTCATTGGATGATTGTATCATTAACTATTTCTTTATTTTGGTGTGAGGAACTTATCATGAATCCACTGATTTCTGCTGCTTCGGTTATTGCTGCTGGGTTGGCTGTTGGGCTTGCTTCTATTGGACCTGGAGTTGGTCAAGGTACAGCTGCGGGTCAAGCTGTCGAAGGTATCGCGAGACAACCTGAGGCAGAAGGAAAAATACGAGGTACTTTATTGCTTAGTTTGGCTTTTATGGAAGCTTTAACAATTTATGGCCTGGTTGTAGCATTAGCGCTTTTATTTGCGAATCCTTTTGTTTAATCCTAGAAATCACAAAATTATGGATTTTTTTCATAGTTTTTTTAATTCTATCAAGATTTAACTCCTACAATTATTCATTGAGACAACAATCCTTGGGAAGGACTAATTTGAGGATGGGGAATTAGCACATCGATTCGCTTTCTTCCTTCCCCTTATTCTTTTAGTTTAATGGAAACTTTGTTTTAAGGAGTGTTGCGAAAAAAGGAGGTTTAGGTTTTTTGAAATTGACATAAAACTTGGTCTCAAATTCTAGCTTAATTCTAATAAGTCTCATTATTATTATTGAAAATTAAAAATTTTGGAAAATACATTTGTAAATTGAATAGGTTTTTGATTCTGTTTACAAATATCCAAATAGGTAAATTAAATTATAAATTATTAAATTCAATTTTCTTTTTATTGAAAATAAAAAGAATAAAAAAAAAAGGACAGAGTTCTGTTCTT